AAATTTTATTACTAAAAGAACTAGAATTTAGATTAGTAAAGATAGAATAATTAAATTAGAAAGAAGGTTATAGTAATTTAATTGATAATTTAATTATATTATAATTCTATTATTAATTATAAATTAGTTTATGTCAATTATGTAATAAAACTGTAATCGAATTAATAGTTTATTTTAATAGTAATAAAAAATTTTATTACTAAAAGAACTAGAATTTAGATTAGTAAAGATAGAATAGTCAAAAAAAAAAATAATTTTGAATTCAAAAAAAAAATCTTACTATTTAATTAAGCTAATAAAGATATTGATTATTGATAATCATATATTTGGTATTATAAATAGATCGAAATTATATATTGCTATATTTAATATAGCAATTAATATGTTTTAGAATATTAAAATATCCAATATTTATTTATTTATTTCATATTATATATATATAATATATTCATTTTAATTGTGAAGAGTTAAGAACGAACAGTTAATATCTAAAATTCCAGTAGTTTACTAAATTCCTATGTGTGTAGAATTTATGTTATGGGAGCCCGCTTAGCTCAGAGGTTAGAGCATCGCATTTGTAATGCGATGGTCATCGGTTCGACTCCGATAGCTGGCTTTTCTCCATATGTTTGATTTTTCTTTTTTCCAGAGTTGATGTTGATAATGTGAAATCAAAGAAATTGAAAAGGCTTCTTCCCCCTTTCCCAAAGGGCACCCATCTATTATCTCATAAGAACTTCCAATTATAAAAAGGGTTTGATATATGTAGACCAATTAAGAAAAGAACCCATCTAATTATTTATTTCGAATTCTTCTTATGTAGTACAATACAATAATTCAATAAATTTTGATTAATTTATCATTTAATTTTATTGAATTTCAAATTTATATTCTATTTTTTATTTTTGTATTTATCATTTAGTTTAGTTTAATTCCATTTAGGTTTATGCAACTTTATAAGGAGTCTTTATGTCGCGTTACAGAGGGCCTTGTTTCAAAAAAATACGTCGTCTGGGGGCTTTACCGGGACTAACTACTAAAAAGCCTAGAGCCGGAAACGATATTAGAAACCAATTACGCTCCGGTAAAAAATCTCAATATCGTATTCGTTTAGAAGAAAAACAAAAATTGCGCTTTCATTATGGTCTTACAGAACAACAATTACTCAAATACGTTCATATTGCCGGAAAAGCAAAAGGGTCAACAGGTCAAGTTTTACTACAATTACTTGAAATGCGGTTGGATAATATCCTTTTTCGATTAGGTATGGCTTCGACTATGCCTCAAGCCCGCCAATTGGTTAACCATAGACATATTTTAGTTAATGGGGGTATAGTAGATATACCAAGTTATCGCTGCAAACCCCGAGATATTATTACAGTGAGAGATGAACAAAAATCTAAGTCTTTGGTTCAAAATTATCTTGATTCATCCTCCCGTGAGGAATTGCCAAAACATTTGAGTCTTCACCCATTCCAATATAAAGGATCAGTCAATCAAATACTAGATAGTAAATGGGTCGGTTTGAAAATAAATGAATTGCTAGTTGTGGAATATTATTCTCGTCAGACTTAAACCTAACTAAAAAAAGAAGGATTCGGACAATTTTGCCCTCCCTTTCACCAATATAAAGAGACTCGAGATAAGGGAGTTTATCTGGGTATTTTTTCCCATTCGTGTATCATAGGTTGATAGGGAGATCTTCATTCCCATGTCGATGTAGTCATAGGTTGATAGGGAGATCTTCATTCCTTGTCCATCTAGTATTTTACATACCACAGAAATTGGGATTTAGAAATAGTGAAAACATATCAACGAAAGTCCTAACTGTTGGAATAAAGGTGTCCATTATTATTGTTATGATATATTATATTGCGGTCAATAACAAAAACAAATTAGGTGCAAGGGTACGGAAAGAGAGGGATTCGAACCCTCGGTAAACAAAAGCCTACATAGCAGTTCCAATGCTACGCCTTGAACCACTCGGCCATCTCTCCTACATAATGATAAAGTTTCATAAACCTATAAACCTAGTGACTAGCAATTCATATTAGGTTTTTGGATAAGTGCGTACACGCTATTTTATTTTAACTATAAAAATAGAAAAACTTTGACAAACCCTTACTCGAGGCTGGGGGATAAAGATAATTTTCTGGGACAAACTGTTAAAACCAATAAATAAAGGTATCTATTCATGTTTACAAAGATGGCATCCCCTATTTTTTTTTCGAATCTTTATATCCGATTAAATCACTTAATTGGAACAACTCTCACTAATTGCTCTATTTTTTTAGACTATCTTTAATGGCTACCCTTAGATCATGATTCTATTTAGTTTAGACTATTATTCTATTTTCATCCATTATAGAGCGATTATTTTATTCTTTTTCGTCTTTGGATCAAAATTTGAATTTAATCAAAACGTCTCGAATTATCCTACAGATAAGGATAAATTCGTTGATTCTTCAACTTTGATGAAATCGGAATATTTTCCTATATTCTTACTACTACTAGATTTACATTTGGATGGAATCTAATCGACTTCAGAATATTTATCTAGTTTCTTATCTACTACTAGATTTACAATTTGGATGGAATCTAATCGACTTCAAATATTTATTAGTTTTTATCTATTCCTGTAAAAAAGAAACAATTTGAGTAGAAGTGTTTAATTTTAGTGAGTCTGTTTTTATGTTATTTCGTACTGTAAAATTCTGTTGGTTGTGGGATTTTTTTCTCACGAAGGTTATTATTATTAATTATTAAAAGAAATTATAGAATGAATCTCTGCCTATGTCTAGATCTCGAATAAATGGAAATTTTATTGATAAGACCTTTTCAATTGTAGCCAATATCTTATTACGAATAATTCCGACAACTTCGGGCGAGAGAGAGGCATTCGCTTATTACAGAGATGGTGCGATTTGATTATTTTATTTTTTATTTAGTTATTTATTTTATTTATATTTTTTACCGCTCTTAGTATTCTTAGGAGAAAGGCGCATTATTATTCGGGATATAAATAAAATAATTTATTGAAATTTTTCTACCGCTCTTAGTATTCTTAGGAGAAAGGCGCATTATTATTCGGGATATAAATAAAATAATTATTGAAAAAAATCTACGCTTGTTGAAGGTGAAGTTTGTAAATAAAACAAAGCCTTCTGTCGTGTATCCCCGATTAATGCAACCTCAAATGCTTCAATTGTCGATTATAGAGTATTGAGCGAAAGGTTACACTACACCCCTATGGTTGTGTTAGGTCAAAAACCTACTCCACTAGTACCAATAGGAGGCATAGAGGAAGAGGCACTACTCCTCGGAATCAACAACACGAAAACTTTGTTATTTTGTTATAAAGTATCCCTTTTCCTTATCAGGATCAGGACTAACAAGAATGGTTGGGACAACAAACATCCATCTCGTTCGTGCTTTGGATACCCGTAGAACCATCGAAGACTGTTGAAGTGACTAATTCCTGAAAATTAAGAGGCGTTTAAGACAAAGAAATTGTTGGAGTCACCCGTTTTTTATCTAGTACCAACATACTTGATGTTAAGGAAAGATCTTTTACAAGAGGGTTGGTTAGAGATTTCTTGTAAAAACACCAGCCCCACTCAGTTTATAATGAGAATATTTTAATATTTTTTTATTCCATGTATAAGTCTCATTATGTACATAAAGGAGGAGCCGTATGAGATGAAAATCTCATGTACGGTTCTGAAACGGAGATTTTTTGAATCGAATCACGACCGTAACGGATGTCCGCTCAATCCGAAGGAAATTATGCAGAAGCTTTACATAATTATTATGAAGCTATGCGACTAGAAATTGATCCCTATGATCGAAGTTATATACTCTACAACATAGGCCTTATCCACACAAGAAACGGAGAACATACGAAAGCTTTGGAATATTATTTTCGTGCACTAGAGCGAAACCCATTCTTACCACAAGCCTTTAATAATATGGCCGTGATCTGTCATTACGTGCGACTATCTCCAATATAGAAAAAAAGGAAAAAAAGAGCAAATTTCTTAATAAATACTAGAAAAAAAAAAGGGCTTTCTACATATGTATCGTTCAAAACAACGATTTTTATCAGCTGTAGCAAAGAAATAAACTTCATAAAATTTGAAGTTATGAATATGAAAAAATAGGTAGTCCTCGATACTTTATTCGATGGATAAAGGATCTAATTGATAGAGGAAGCACCGTAAAGATCAATTCGTGAGGTTTTGTGCCGATACAATAAGAACTGCTTATTTATGTCATGATATGAAATAAAAGTTAGGAATCAACTTATGTAATAGAGTTGATCCCCTAAGGTATTGAGCAGCGGTGTAGGATCAGATCCCAAAGATAGTAAGCCTTTTCCTTCTTATAAAGTAAAGGAAAATCCTTTTCAAGGATTCTATAAATAAATATAATAATTTTTATTAATTTATATATATTAAAATTAAACCGAGATAGTTATCTTTATTAGAAAACTATAATGATAGTTGATAGTGGAAAAGCCTCTGCTTTATGAAGGTAGGAAAAAAGATAAAACTGATTAAATTAGTAAGCAAAATTCAAGTTTTAAACTCATAACCTCTTTTTCTTTTGGTTACCGCGAGAGCAAAAATGGGATAGATCCATGAGAAATCTCATTCAATTAGATATGGTATATTAAAAAAACGGACACCAAAAGAACTTGACCGCTGAGCCGTATGAGGTCGGAAACTCTCAAGTACGGTTCTAAGGGAAGGAATTTACCCTCCTATTCCGACCGGGGAGAACAGGCCATTCGACAAGGAGATTCTGAAATTGCGGAGGCTTGGTTCGATCAAGCTGCCGAATATTGGAAACAAGCTCTAGCGCTTACTCCGGGTAATTATATTGAAGCGCAGAATTGGTTGAAGATCACAAGGCGTTTCGAATAAGAGCACCTTTTTTAGTTTATTCTAATTTATTAATTACTTTAATTACTATAATATTATTTAATATTAATATTATTT